ATCGGTTCAATAGGTATTTTCTTTTACGGCTCATATTCCGGATTGGGATCATCCCTATAGTAATCGGATGAGCCGGATTGTAGACATGAAAAAGTAAGAACTCAATAGGACCTTACCCCTCTTTAGTCTGATTCGGGGGGTAAGGTCCTATTGAGTTCTTACTCTTCGGGTAAGGCTTTGTTTGATCTATTCCATAACATAAAAAAAGTTGGAAATTCATCCAGTCAACATAATCATAATATTAGATTCATAGAAATGATAAAAGGATGCTTTGTTTCTGATGATGTTTTTGAAAAATGGAATCCCTTGATTGATTCATAGTATCTGTTCCGCCATAGTATGAGGGCCCCTTCCGAAACAAGAAGAAAAAAGGAATCAATTGATTTTTTGGATGACACAGGATTTCTACAGATGAGACATCCTGCAAACCATTTCTATACTAATTTAATTGAACCTTACTCTACTCTATTCTATAAAAATAAAATTTCATCAAGTAAAAAGGGGAAAATCTTGGATTTTTGCACATATCCAAATCCTTATTTATTATCTCATCTTAAAATTTTTTTTTTTTTTTTTTACTTGAAATTTTATAAGTTCGTTGAAGAAGTTCTATTTGTTTACTAAGCCATCCCCCTTTTTTGTTTGTCCGCCACTTCTTATGAATCTAAAGAAAGAGGTTCCGATAGACCTGGAAAAGAAAACAGTAATCTTTGACGAACAAGATCAAGAATCATTATTATTTCGACACAAGAAAAGGGCGGAAAATTCCTTTTCTTGTGTCGAAAATTAGGAAGACAAGTAATCCCTCCCAGAATCATTCTTTCATTTATCCCTTGCCGCATATTCTCTTCCTACTTAATGTTATGCCGCCTATTGTCTATTAGAATTCGATTCTATTAGATAGAAAAAACTATTGATGCATTCCATGGCATTTACAATCCGGCAATAAGAAGCGTCACACCGCTCCAATTTGGATTGAAAAAAAAAAAAGGGGGGGAGGGTCAAGTAGTCTTCTTCGCAATATACATACTATTACTGGGAATGGGATACAAGCAATTCCCGGCATCTCGCAGAAAAGCAGTATAAACAAAGCAAGACAAGGGGCTTTCCATATTTTTTTGGATCATACATAATTGCATTGATCAACAATAATTCGGCCCTTTTTACCAACTTGATGAATCCGTGGATCTAGAAATTCATTTCGGACAATTGAACCTTCTCAAACTGTTTCTTTTTGAGAACCAAAAAGATTTGTGCTAGGATAACAGATGCCAAGAAGAACAACAAACCTTGGACACGTAATGGATCTTGAAGTACTATTTCTGCATCTCCCTGACCAAATCCACCCACATTGGGATTACTCGTTAATGGCTGATCAAGCTTGATGGATTCACCCTCTGAAACAAGAAGTTCTGGTCCTGGAGGTATAATATCAACCACTTGGTGTCCATCCGATGCATCGGCTATGCTTATTTCATATCCCCCTTTTTCTTTACGTACTATTCTGCTTACTATACCTGCTGCTGTAGCATTATAGACTGTATTGTTACTCTTGCTCCCGTCGGGATAAATCTGACCCCTTCCCCTGTTCCCGCCTACGTATATGGGATATTTTAAGAAGTGAACCTCTTTCTTAGTAGAAGGGTCCGGAGAAAGAATGGGAAAGACGATTTCACTATATTTCTGACCAGGAACAGGACCCACTACAAGAATATTTCTTTTAGTGGGGCGATAGCTCTGAAAAGACAGATTGCCCATCTTTTCTTTCAGCTCGGGAGAAATACGATCGGGGGGAGCTAATTCGAATCCCTCGGGTAAAATAAGGACAGCCCCCACATTCAAAGCCCCCTTTTTACCATTAGCAAGAACTTGTTTCAGTTGCATATCATAAGGGATTCTAACAACTGCTTCAAATACAGTATCAGGAAGCACAGCTTGCGGAACCTCAATATCCACGGGCTTATTAGCTAAATGGCAATTGGCACATACAATACGCCCGGTTGCTTCTCGTGGATTTTCATAACCCTGCTGCGCAAAAATAGGATATGCATTTGAAATAGATGTCCGAGTTATTACATATATCATGATCAATACGGAAATGAATCGAGTCATCTCTTTCTTTACCCAGGAAAAGGTATTTCTATTTTGCATGGTCCAATAATTGATCCCGGAAATTTCTACAATAAATTAGGTAGGTAGCTAGCATAGTTCCCTATCCATGATTCTGCCATTGTACTGGAATAATTGTACTGAAGTATAGTAGGAACCCCCTGGGCGGGTAGAAGTATAAAGAGTGAGTAAGCTTCAAAACGGTTTGTTTATGTACGAAGTAGCATCATGATTTGATTGATATCAGCAGATCAAATGAGTTCTTCATTCATTCATTGAATGATAAATCACTACAAGTGAAGGAGATACACGATTTAAATAATGGAAGATCCAATATTTCAAAATTGTATCTAGAATGACTGGAAAAGTGGAAACAAGACCAGATATAATTTGATCGTTATGAGCAAATCCAAACTCTTTGTAGACCGAACCAATCATTAGTTCCCACCCCCGGGGTGAGTGGAATCCGATACATAAATCAGTTAATAAAAGAATAGAAAAAGCCTTTATTGTGTCGCTTAAGTTATAGAGGAATTCCTGAACCCAAGAATTCAGAATGACAAGTTCTTCATTACCCAGAATAGAATAACCACTTAGAATAGCAAAACAGATTATATTTGTCGAGAAATCCAAAATGATATGGATATGATCTTCGTTGTGCATTTTGACCAATTGCATCGTCTCTTTGTGGATTCCTATACGAAGCTTTTGTATCTGTGTCTCCGGGTACTCTTTTATCATTTCATCCAACAGGAATAGTTGTTCTAATTCTACGAATCTTTCTAGAACGTTCTTTTCTTGAATATCATTCAAAAAAGTTTCGGATTGTCCGGTATTCCACCAATTAGTAACCCAAGGTTCCAGACTTTTATTAAATGAGAGAGAGATCCACCAGGGCAAAAAGACTATAGATGCAAGATACGGGAGGGGAGTCAATGCTTTCTTTTTTGACACTTTTCATCTGTGAATTGTTAATGAACCCGCTTCATTCGCCGACTCTATCTGATCCGATATTTCTATGAAGCATGAGTTCTATAACAAGGTATGGAACCTATGGATCTATTCCTTTTTTTTTTGAATTGTTTAGTCCTTGGATCTAGAAAGAATATAGAAATAGAAATAGAATAAGGGCCCGTTTCGAATGAAGAAATAATCAAATACTTTTCCCAGATATCTCAGTTGGTCAAATTCGAACCAATTCTATCTTCATTTGTTCTTTCGATGAATGCCCAAAAGAACCGCTTGAAATAATGAATATTATTTTGATTTCGAGACGAAAGAACTCCCCTCAATTATTTTTTCGAAATTTTCACTGGCTACCCACGACCCGGGAATAATTGAGGGGATATTTCTGAAAAATATTAATGATGAAATCCGAAATAGGTGACAAAACGAGAGAGAAATTGGATAGTTATGAGAGATCTAAACGTTTGGTTATCCAGGAGCTAAAGAAAGGATCAAAAAAGAAACATCGATTGACAAAAGAAAGATAATTAACGAGATATGATACATCTGTATCTAATGTATTAATCCAAAGTATTGGCCCTAAAAAGAGAAATTATGTATTCCGAAATGCTCTGATATGTGTGATGAATACATACTTATTAGACTTGTTACTAGTAGAATTGAGTTCTATATGCAGAAAAAGGAGTTTTGGTCGATCAAAATTGCTTCTTATTATGGTTGTTCCGTATACGTCCGCCTGCTTTATTCTATGGGCCACAGAAGGATTACCAACGGAACGGGGGAAATAGAATCTAACATGTTTTGTTTTGCTCGAATGAACGTTCCGAAGAAGCTTCAGTTATATTTAAACGGGGGTTCCTGGGTCCCTTCCCTCATGCTGAGAAAGCATTCATTCCCTTCATTTCAAAATACTTCAATTGGCACGCGCAAGAAATAGGCCAATTCAGCAGCTTTTTGTTCAATTTCTCGTGGAGTCAAATTTTCGTCAGTACGGGTCAAGGGAATGGCGCCCTGGCCTCTGATTTCCATATAAAGGACACGTCGAGGATAAAGACCCTCTTTAACTTCCATTCTGATCGATTGAATCTCTCTCATAAGGAATCGAAGGAAGATGCGACGATTTATTCCAGGAAATCCCCAACGAAAAATACACACTATTCCTTCTTTTCTATCGAATCGATCATAACCGCTACCTACATTCCACGAAATTGTGCACCACAAATAGGAACTAATGAACAGACCTGCGATCCCATAGAAAGACATCACGATTCCTTGGGGAAAAAAAATGATTTGCTGAGACGGGAATAAAGATATCAGATTCCTACCAAGATAACTGGAAGTTCCAACCAATAAGAATCCTAGTGAACCTAAAAAAAGGATACAGGCCCAGCAGAAATTACTGGTTTTTCGAGACCCCGTTATAAGTTCTATCCATATACGTTCTGATCGATAGTTCATACTAGATCCAGTTGCATCCTATTGGAATTGAGAGAAGAGAATAAGCCAAATGAATTTGATTTTACTTTTTTTTATTTTGCTCCCGAAGTAACTCTCATCAACTAGCACTATTATGACGCGAACTATTAGGAGTAATTCATCGAATTGGTTAGATATAAAATAATAACATCCCCTTCGTATAATACCACCACTATGTATATCTACATAATATAGATACGTTAACTTTCTATTTCAGATATCCGCTCTGATCCATTTTAAAACAGCTATCCCCCCATATACATGCATTTATCCATATATAATGTATCCGCATGTATAATCACTTTTTTATTTGTGCCCGGAGGGAGCCACATGTCGTATCATATTCCACTAAATGGATATCCCTATTATGATCCAAGTCCAAGTGTTGAAATAAATTGATGAAATTTTGTCCTATCAGGTCTAAACAATCTTGTTTTTTTGAACATGAAGAGATAAAGAAGCCATTGCAATTGCTGGAAACACTAAGCCCACTAAAGGCACAAAAATAGAGGGTAAATTGAAATCTGTCATAGAATGGGTGCCTCGATTTAATATTTGTACCTGTTATAAAGATATCTTATCTTATGATAAGTATATCTATTATAAGTATTATTAAGTATATAATAAGTGCAAGGAATGTAGAGCTAAATAAGTGTATCTATTCACCTTTCTACAAGAAATAGATGGATGATAATCCGCTTTATTATTCTTGTTCTACCGCCCTTATCTTCTAATAAAGAGTTTCTTACGAGTTTCCTAAGGATTTGTTAGAATCCGATCCAACAGGAATTCATAGTCAAAAGTGTAGGTCCTCGGGAGATATAAAAATATGCAACACTTCCCTTATAGATTTGAATTATTCTATATATATTAATATGATATATATTAATATGAAAGAAGGGAACATGAAATTCTTTTTATTTTTTTTCCCAATTCCATTCCGCGGAAGGAAGAATTCACTCTTTTCCTCCTGATAGGGGGTTCCTGATTACTAATCATGAATAGGGGTAGGATAAAAAATCTGCATCAAAAAAAGTAATTATCCGAAACTTCCTATAGAACTTATGTTACCAAAGAAAACTCCACTCTTCTTATTTTGACTTTGATTCCGATGAACTAAAGTTCGCTACAAATAACTGAGCCTAGCGCTCTACTTGAATTTTGATTCAAGGGAAAGAAACCGTGTAGCTGAAATAATTCACTCAGAACACCTTTTAAAGGATTACGTGGTACGATTGGATCAAATAAGCCCTTATGGAATAAATACTCAGCTGCTTGTGAACCGTCAGGTACTGTCTTATTCAATGTTTGTTCAATTACTCTTTTCCCCGCAAATGCAATGTAGGCATTGGGTTCAGCAATAATAATATCTCCCAACATACCAAAACTGGCCGTTACTCCGCCGGTTGTAGGAGATGTAAGGATTGATACATAGAATAACTTTTTATTGAATTGATAATCATATAAAGCGGAAGATATTTTAGCCATTTGCATCAAACTCAAACTTCCTTCTTGCATGCGTGCTCCTCCAGAAGCACACACCATAATAACAGGTAGAGATCTATTAGCAGCATATTCGATCAACCGGGTGATTTTCTCGCCTACTACGGATCCCATACTACCCCCCATGAACTGAAAATCCATAACCCCAATGGCTATGGGAATCCCATTTAGTTGACCTATGCCTGTTTGAACAGCCTCAGTTAAACCTGTCTTTCTTTGATACGAATTGATACGATCTCTATAAGGTTCCTCTTCCGAGTGAAATTCAATGGGGTCAATAGAGACCATGTCTTCGTCCATAGGATCCCAAGTGCCCGAATCAACCGAAAGTTCGATTCTATCTGAACTACCCATTTTCAAATGATATCCACATTGTTCACAAATATTCATTTTTGACCTAAAAAATTTCTTATAATTTAATCCATAACAATTTTCGCATTGAACCCATAAATGTCTGTATTTTTTATTTCCATCGAAATCATTAGATCTTCCTCTTATATTGAAATCACTGCCATTACCGCCAGTTCTTATACTAGAACTCCCCCTGTCACTATCACTTACACTTTCACCACTACAAATGTAACTATAAATATAACTGTAAATGTGATTGTCGCTACCACTCGAAATGTACTTATCAATACTGATTTCAGAACGAAGATAACTATCAATGCAACTATTAATGTGATTATTCCAACTATACGTAGTATCATACATATAATGATCATAGTAGCGATTGTCACTCTTAGACCCGCTATTCAGATAACTAGAAAAAGCAGTTTCTAGTTCACTCAGAAAAGAACTATCATTGTCAATCTCAAAAACCCGATTTTCAATATCAAAATATACGGAATAACTGTTACCATTACTATCCCTAACTAAAAAAGTGTCATCAGAGATGAAACTCCAAATGTCCCTGACACCGAAAAAATTATCAACATTACTGCAACTATTACTTTCGCGCCAACCATGATTATGATTGTTTTTATTCGTATCATTTAGAATGGGATCTTCACTTCCACTGGTATTTCCAACAGGACGACCAAGACTGTCCATTGATTTACCTAGCCCACACCTGTGTTCTAACTCCTCGTTAGACAACATTGAATTGAACCACCATTTTCCCATAGATCCTTCCTGCCCCCTATTTGAAAATACAATAAATGAATAGTCATTCGACGAAAAATCATTTTACTATTTCATTTCCTATCGGAATACGCATATAGATCCAATCACTAGGATTATTAACTAATAACGAGTAACTATTGAACGAAAGAAATGATTTTGTGGGAATCGGGAGTATCAATTCACTATATATGATATGATAGAACCTTTTCTTCAATTATTATAAATAGAAGATAGGTTTCTCCCATGTTGTGTACAAACTCTCATCGAAAAGATAAATATTTGTTCCCTCCTAGGAAGGATTCATTTTCGTATAATCTCGTA